ACTACCAATTTGATATGTCGTTTTCGAAAAAAAAGAATTCCTCTCATTATTATTCATTGTTAATAAAGTTAACAAACTCCATTTTTTTTTTTTTTTACTCACTTTTGTACCTTCTTTACCCCATAGAGATATTGAATGGAACGAGCTCATTTTTTTACCACTGTAATTTTTGAAATTCATGTTTAAATGCCCTTCAAAAGTAAGTAAATAAATTCGAAACATATAAAATGCGGTTAACCCGGCTGTGGAACAAGCTATTATTGCGAAAATCGGTGAATATAACCAAGTATCATTAAGAATTTCATCTTTGGACCAAAAACAAGCAAGTGGTGGAATACCACAAAGAGAAAGTGTACCTAATAAAAAAGCCGTTTTTGTAATTGGCACATATTTTGTTAAACCGCCCATAAGAACCATATTCTGACTTTTATCTGGAGAATATCCAACGATAGCTTCCATTGAATGAATAATGGATCCGGATCCTAAAAACAATAATGCTTTCGAATAAGCATGAGTAATCAAATGAAATAAAGCAGCTCGATACGAGCCCATGCCTAGAGCTAACATCATATAACCCAATTGAGACATTGTAGAATAGGCTAAACTTCTCTTAATATCTTTTTGAGCAAGAGCTAAAGTAGCTCCTAATAGTACTGTTATTATACTTATTAAAGATATTAGATTCATTATGTAAGGTATAACTATGAAAAGAGGAAGAAGCCGAGCAACAAGAAAAATGCCCGCTGCTACCATGGTAGCAGCATGTATAAGAGCCGAAATAGGGGTAGGCCCCTCCATGGCATCGGGTAACCATACATGAAGAGGGAATTGCGCAGATTTAGCAACTGCACCGGAAAATAATAGAAAAGCACACAAAGTAACAAATAAAAAATGTAAATCATTATTATAACTTAAGTTATTAAATATTTCGAACAAATCCCGAAATTCAAAACTACCTGTTATCCAATAAAGACCCAAAATTCCTAAGAATAAACCAAAATCCCCTATACGATTAGTTACAAAAGCTTTTTGACAAGCATTTGCCACAACAGGTCGTGTGAACCAAAAACCTATTAATAGATAAGAACACATTCCAACCAATTCCCAAAAAATATAAATTTGTATCAAATTAGAACTAGTAACCAATCCCAACATGGAAGTATTGAAAAAACTCATATAAGCAAAAAATCTTACATATTCTTGATCATGAGACATATAATTATCACTATAAATAAGAACGATAATTCCAACAGTAGTGATTAATATTAACATAATAGAAGTAAGTGGGTCGATCAAGTGTCCGAACTCTAAAGAAAAATCATTATTGATAGTCCAAGACCATACATATTGATATATGGAATTGCTATTTATTTGCCCAATAGACAGATCAGCTGAAAAAAGAAGAAGTATACTTAATAAGAAAACACTAGGAAAAGCCCACATACGACGAATACTTTTGGTTGCCGTCGGAAAAAGGAGAAGCCCTACTCCTATTAACACAGGAACTGGAAGTGGAACGAAAGGTATGATCCATGCATATGGATATGTATGTTCCATAAAAAAATAAAACCCCTTTTTTTATTATTAATATTAATTAATTGTTTCCGATTCACCAGATCTTATTTCTTTTGTAAAGAACTCAATAAAAAAATTAAGATATGCAAGACCTCATTTTTATATTTTTAATTATTCTGATTCTTTACCAAATCCGTCAAATATGCAAATTAAGAAGTTACAATTGATCAAACCGTTACTAGTGAAAAGTGAATACTTTTTTTTTTATTAAGTAAGATCTTTATGCGGATATAGACAATTAAAATTTTTTTTTATAAAAAATTGTACCAAATAAGGGTACTTAATTTTGATATGAATCATAGGAACTACCAAGGTCAATAACTTCACCCAAGAAAAAGGACCCATTAATGAGTTTTTTATTCGGAATCATTAACGGGTTAATTGTAGAATATTAATTCTAGAACTTAATTTATTGTCTTCCATTCCATTTCAATAAAATATATTTAGTTTTATAGGTGTATTCTCTCTTTTAGCTTGACCCATTAAATAGAATAAAAACATGAATCTTTGTTTTTATTAGTTTTTGGATTTATGTTTATTTCGTATTTTTTAACTTTTTTATATTATATATTTTATTACAAATTAATAGTTATTAGAAGCACGCCGAAAATAGACCAAAGAATCCTTTTCTTTTTTTATTATTTAGTTTATCATTATCAGATTTCCTTGGTACATTTGATACTCTAGTTTGAATACACGGATATAGTCATAGTAGTAATTCTTTGTTCGTCCGGATAGTTTATTTTATGTACTACTATAATAAAAAAAAAAATATTTTATGTGATTTTCACAGATACGGATCCATAATTTTGTTTTTTATGCTAGTAGTATCATCTATAAAATAGATAGATAGATGTCTTTCACATCCAACTATAGTAATTGAGTAGTAATTTGAATGGCAGTCCCCAAAAAACGTACTTCTATG